ATGGAATAGAATACCCTATGTTTCCTGGAAGCACATACACAAATGGAATTCATTTCTTGTACGCTACAAAATGAATTTAACATAGTTACCCTGATAGAATACTTTTCAGATTAAACCTATCTCTTTTTCTGGTTCCGATTGTGTGTAATCTCAGTTACTAATTTGAATTTGAAACAATTTATCTCATTCAAATTGCACACTGAACTTTTGATATATGCGTCCCAGTCCTAATCCAAGGAAAGAGGATATTAATAAAAGAAAGATCAAACAAGGATCCCGCCTCTCTTAGCAAGGGAATGAATCATTTTTTTTTTCCTTTCTAAGGTAAAGATCCCATCGAAAAAAGAACAAATTCTAAAATAGTGAATTTGATGGAATATTAGATCTTTTAGACTGGGACTCATCTTTATCACACTTCTTTGTCTTCCAAGAAAATTAGATCATTAAAAAAACGGAGTTTAGAACTTAACTCAGTCTTTTTTTACATTTTACTTCTATTGTTTGTTTGGGTTTGTAACCAATGGAAGTGGAAAAACGGTCAGATGATACTTCATCAGATGATTGTACAAGGAAGGTGGTAGGTTATAGAAAAGAAAGAAAGAATGGAAAAGAATGATAAATAAAGGAATTCTTGATTAGATTAGATCAAGAATCCAATTTTGGATTCGGTATGGATAAAAGATCCTCTATGTTATACTATTCAATTCTCGACGATGAATCGATTTGATAGCTCAGATATTGTTATTCATGATATTGATCTGATTCAATATCATCGAGATATAATTCATCCCATTGAATTTACAGGTGAAAGATTTCTCATCTCTATGGGATTAAATCCCGAGTTATTGCGAAGTAAAAAAAACGAAACGATGAGATTATGGAAGTAAATATTCTCGCATTTATTGCTACTGCACTGTTCATTCTAGTTCCTACTGCTTTTTTACTTATCATTTACGTAAAAACAGTCAGTCAAAATGATTAATTTGAATGAAACTTGACTCCTTATCAATGATTGAAGAAAGAAAATCAAAAGGATTCCAATTTCGCGTCTTAAATGGGACTAGAATCAGCAGTATTCTATGAGATCCGATAGTATGGTAGAAAGATTCATATATTTCTTTCTACCATACTATTTCTTACTGTTATTGTAGTGTATAAAGTTGTACTGTATAAAGATAGAGGCTTAATATAGATCAATCTAAAATATGTATCTTCATATTCATATATGTAGATATCAATTACATATATGTAATGTACATAGCACCCCAATTCTATTTCTTTGCTTCATCTATTTGATTTGTATTGATTCCAATCAAAAAATCGAGAGGCAACTCTTACGGTTCTAATTCCTAGATTTCTGATTATTTCCAATATGAATCCCGGTATCCATCGAAAGAATCAAATCAATGAAGGAAAAATGGTATAGGCATATATTAATAAAAAAAAAACCAAGTAATCTTTTTTTTTTGTTTTTTCGCATTCCGAAGAAGTAATTGATTGAGCCGTTGACAGATGATTCAAGGAGTTCTATGGGAACTTCTTCGGATTTCGAAAAGGAGTAGTAAACCTCATCGATTTGTAACGTTTGAACCATGATATGAAACGAGTTGATAAAGCATAAATCCAATTTATACAATAATAAAGTAAATGCGCAATATGTGACTTGCCCAAGGCAAGATCTTATTATGCGTAGTATCTCGTCGGACAATCGCTATGTCTATGTTGTTTCCCATAGAAAGTGCGTATCCACTTAATAACAGAAAGACTTTCTCTTTGAACAGTAAAGAGGTAAACAAATAAAAAGGGTCCGTTGTTCCTCGTTGTCCATATATAATTCTGGTAAGAGCCGGTTCACCAAAATAGAAAATTTAGTAAGAATTCGGTTGGAAGAAATTTCCTATCATTTGTATCCCCTTTACTTTCGAAATACGAACATGGGAATCATTGAAATATCTGTTTGATTGAAAGGGTATTATTCATATAATACATTATTCCACCAGAATCCAATGGAATTTCGAAATAAAGATATTTTTATTTAAATTTCATTACTATTTTTAAATTAATATTTTCTCAATAGTTAAAGTTAAAAACGAGAATGATTTATAAAACAATTGATACAGTTTGATTTGATTCCTCAACTCAATTAGTAGTACCCTTAGAGTCCACTTCTTCCCCATACTACGAGCGAAAGGGAAAATGTAAAGACTACCATTAAAGCAGCCCAAGCGAGACTTACTATATCCATGTGAATTATGTCCCCTATCTCTATGAATATGAAGGAATTATTCCATTATTGCTCACTAATAATAGTGGAATCAATGGTGCAGAGTCAAAAAAAAAGGGGGGGATTCTGACCCAACACTATTGATGAACCAATCCAATAAATACATCTATAACAAGTTCGTATATGATTTCTAGTAGAATCGGGAAACATTAAGCACAAGCAAAATAAAATAGGCAGTGACACCCTTGGAAAGTATCAAGGGAGTGTTACTAATGG